AGCTAAATTATTCATTATTAGTCAGCTACACAGCAATTCAATTCCGAGTCAAACTAATTACATTATGAAACAAACAATCTGTCAATGTTTGTGTTACGAGAATACCAAAAAAGAAAAATATTTTTTAAAGAACAGAGGCGTACATTTGCATAAACCAAATTGAATTATATAAATAGATACAAGAGGGAAAACATTATAAAAATCATTTAACTTTTAATCAGCTATTTTAGCTTTTTCGCAAGAATTGTATTAAATTATTTTATTTTTTTTGTTTTAATTATTTTTTATTTTTTTAACAAAACCCCTAACTTTTGTGTAACATCTACTATTTTTAATTATTATCTTTTATTATTTTCAAAATTTACATTATTTCTTTAGACAATTTATAATTATTGATTTGTTTGGGTAAGGCTTAGATTTATATTCTGATACTGCATATAAAAAGAATAATCGCATTATTATTGTGCGGCAAAAGAAATATTTAATAAAGTATTATTCATGTAATTTGATTGATAATATTATTTTCACAAATAATTAATTATAACTACAATTTGAATTAAAACTGCTTTTTACTCTAAAAAAGTTGTTACCATATATTTATAGTTGTTACTATGTATGCAATTTGTGTAAGTATATAAACAGTATTCTTTTGAAAATTCTATCATTTTATAATAAATTGTATATTATATAATATTTCTATTTCCTTACCGACCCTACTGCTTGCAAAACCAACATTTGCAAATGATCGTTGGCATCATGTGACAGTGAACATATTAAGTCGAGGCCTTGTACCAAATTAATCATAATATCATACAACTTCTTCGTCTTTATTTTATTTATAGTTCATCGTATGTGTTTAATGATTTTAAAAACTCAGATATATTCGTTGTATGAACATATACTCTTGTTCGTATTTCGTTTTGCAGAAGTGCAAAAAGAGAATGACATTTTGCCTGATTAATCCGATATGCGTTTTCAAACACCGAACATAATTTGTCAAATGAATTTTAACTGCCGATTAATAGGATTCTGAAAGGTGGTTGACAAGGCGTATTTATTATAATTAATTGGCATCAGAGGATGATTTTTATACAAAACATTTTTAGTTGGCAAAAATCTTGCTGAAATTATTTTAAAAAGATGTCGATCAATCAATATTTTCATATGATAAATTGCTATTCAAATTTAAAAAAAATATTAAATTAATTTATAGAAAAAAAAATTAAAAAACTATTTTTTTTTAATTGAATTAATTTTGCGTTTAAGTAAAAATTTGCTTTAACATTTCCAGATTTTTCTAGATTTTTTTTTCTTTTAATAATTTTAGTCATTAAATTTATTTTTTTATTCATGAAATAAAGTTAGTATATCTTCTAAATAAGCCACTTACGACAATTATGTGATGTTAGTGCCAAAATAATATTATATTAATCTTATATCTTATATTTATATTACCTTAACTAATCTTAAAAACTTAATTCATTCCTCAGTTCATATATGAAAACTATAAAATTTATTAAATAATAAATCAATCAATTCAAAAGGTTAGTGAAAATAAAGTTTACATCCAATAAAACTTATTTTTCTCACAACTATAGTGGATTGATAACAATGCTAAGGCGTACCAAAGACATTGTGAGGTTATAGTGATTTCTTTACTTATAGACAATTGAATTACAATTTTTTACCTCTCTTTACTTATAGTCAATTGAATTACAATTTTTTACCCTCTAATCCTAGTTTATATTTTAATTTTTATAGCTTCAATATTATATAATAATATTTTTATATTAAATAAATTTAACCTTAAAATAATATATTTATAATTATTAAATATAATTAATTTAACTATTAACTTATAAAATTTATTTTTATTAACTGTATAACCGCAGCTGCTGGCACAATTTTTGCTAATAAAATCAATTATTTCTAAATCTATATTTCTATAATTTATAATTTTATATACTGCGAATAAAAAATAATTTTAATTATTTTAAATAATTAAATAAATCTCACATTAATTTACATGTATTTAAAAATTATAATAAATTATTAAGCTAGAATAAAACTTTTTTTAATAATTTAAAATAAATTACCTAATATTATTAAAATAAAATAAATTACCAATAAATAAATAAATAAAAACAATATTAAAATAAAATAATTACCTAATATTATTAAAATAAAAAAATAAATCTAAAAAATTAAAATATATTAGGGAATATTTTAATTTAAAATAAATAGGTAGAAATTACCAAATTAAAATTTATTTCATAAAAATAAATTAAAGAATAATTAATTTAAAAAATAAATTTATAATATAAGTAATTTATATATAATTTAAATATTAGGTAATTTATTTTAAATTATTAAAAAAAGTTTTATTCTAGCTTAATAATTTATTATAATTTTTAAATACATGTAAATTAATGTGAGATTTATTTAATTATTTAAAATAATTAAAATTATTTTTTATTCGCAGTATATAAAATTATAAATTATAGAAATATAGATTTAGAAATAATTGATTTTATTAGCAAAAATTGTGCCAGCAGCTGCGGTTATACAGTTAATAAAAATAAATTTTATAAGTTAATAGTTAAATTAATTATATTTAATAATTATAAATATATTATTTTAAGGTTAAATTTATTTAATATAAAAATATTATTATATAATATTGAAGCTATAAAAATTAAAATATAAACTAGGATTAGATACCCTATTATTTTAATTAATAAAAAATACTAAAGTAGTAATAGATATAGGCTTGAAACTTAAAGAATTTGGCGGTATTTTAATCTTTTTAGAGGAAACCTGTTCTGTAATCGATATTCCACGTTTAATTTTACTAAGCTTTATTATTTGTATATCGTTGTCGAAAGAATATTTTTAAAAAATAATAATTTTCTAAAATTTTTATTAAAATTTATGTCAAATCAAGATGCAGTTTATAGTTTAGTAGAAATGGGTTACAATAAAAATATTTATATGGATTTAATTTTGAAAAAAAATTAATGAAGGTGGATTTAAAAGTAAATTAAATTTAATAAATTTAATTGATGAAAGTTCTAAAATATGTACATATTGCCCGTCGCTCTTTTTAATTTTTAAAAAAAGATAAGTCGTAACATAGTAGATGTACTGGAAAGTGTATCTAGAAAGACAAGTTATAACTTAATTAAAGTATTTTATTTACATTAAAATAATATCGTTAAAATCGATTAATTTGAAATTATTTATTTACTTAAAAATTGAGTATTAATATTTATTTTTAAAAAAAGTATTTATAAAAATATAAGTTTTAGTAATATAAATTGAATTAATAATAATAGTGATAGTAAATTAGTATTGTAAAAGAATATAATTAATTATAAAAAAGTAGATTTAGTTAATTGTATCTTGTGTATCAGAGTTTATTAAATAAAAAATAAAAATTTATTTTTCTCGAATTTAAAAGGGCAATTATATTATTTATAATAATGTAAAAAAATTATATAAAATAATATATTAGTAATGAAATGTTATGCGTTTTTAAATATATCTAGTTTTTTTAGAAATAAATTTAATTTATTAAATTAAAATATTAATTTTATTTATTTAATATTAATATTTTTAATTTAAAATATTTTTAGGGATAAGCTTAAAAATAAATAATTATAATTAAATTATTTAATAATAAATTTATAGGGTTATAAATATTCATTAATTAAAAAATGTTATAATTTATTTATTTTAAATTAAAAATTTTAAATAATTTAATTTTTTATAAAAATAATTTTATTAATAAAATATAAATTGAAATAATGATAGAATTAGTATAATTTAATGTAAAATTAATAATAATAGATAGGTTATTTTAAGGAATTCGGCAAATTTAATATTCACCTGTTTAACAAAAACATGTCTTTTTGAAATTAATAGAAAGTCTAATCTGCCCATTGAGGTATTAAAAGGCCGCAGTATTTTGACTGTGCAAAGGTAGCATAATAATTAGTTTTTTAATTGGAAGCTGGAATGAATGATTGAATGAAATATTAACTGTCTTAAATTAATTGTTTTAGAATTTAATTTTTAAGTTAAAAAGCTTAAATTTTATTGAAGGACGAGAAGACCCTTTAAAGCTTTATATAAAAATTAAAATAATTTATAAGAATAATATATTTATTTTAATTAATATATTTTATTGGGGCGATAGGAAAATTTAATTAACTTTTTTTTTATAGAAACATTAATAAATGAATATATGATCCATAAATTGTGATTATAAGATTAAGTTACTTAAGGGATAACAGCGTAATTATTTTTGAGAGAACTAATCGACAAAATAGATTGCGACCTCGATGTTGGATTAAGATAATTTTTAGATGCAGAAGTTTAAAAATTTGGTCTGTTCGACCATTTATTCTTACATGATCTGAGTTCAAACCGGTGTAAGCCAGGTTGGTTTCTATCCTTAATTAATCAAAATTAATTAGTACGAAAGGACCATTAATTTATAAAATTTATTTATAGAAGAATAAAATTATTATTTTGGCAGATTAGTGCAATGAATTTAGAATTCATAAATGTATATTTATACAAATAATAATTAACAAAATTATAATATTAATTAGTATATTTTTAATAATTATTATAGTATTAATTGGGGTAGCTTTTTTAACTTTATTAGAACGAAAAGTTTTAGGTTATATTCAAATTCGAAAAGGGCCTAATAAAGTTAGAATAATAGGTTTATTACAACCAATTAGAGATGCTGTAAAATTATTTACTAAGGAACAAGTTATATTAAATATTTCAAATTATTTTATTTATTATTTATGTCCAGTAATTAGGTTATTATTAGCTTTATTAGTATGAATACTAATTTCTAGAATATTTAGCGGTATTAGATTTAATTTAGGGATATTATTTTTTATTTGTTGTATATCAATAGGAGTTTATTCAGTTATATTTGCTGGATGATCTTCGAATTCAAATTATGCAATAATTGGAGGTTTACGAGCAATTGCTCAAACAATTTCTTATGAAGTAAGTTTAGTTTTATTAATAATAAGAATAATATTTTTGATTGAAGGGTTTAATTTAGTAAGATTTTATTTTTATCAAAAGTATTTGTGATTTATTTTTTTAATGTGACCTTTAGCATTAATATATTTTGTTTCTTGTTTAGCAGAAACTAATCGTACTCCATTTGATTTTGCTGAGGGTGAATCAGAATTAGTTTCTGGTTTTAATGTTGAATATGGTGGAGGAGGATTTGCAATAATTTTTTTAGCAGAGTATGCAAGAATTTTATTTATAAGATTAATTTTTAGATTGATATTTTTAGGGGGGGATTATATAAGATTTTTATTTTATTTAAAATTAGTATTAATTTCTTTTTTATTTATTTGAGTTCGTGGAACTTTACCTCGTTATCGGTATGATAAACTTATATATTTAGCTTGAAAAAGATTTCTACCTATTTCATTAAATTATTTATTATTAGTATTAAGATTAAAAATTTTAATATTTTAGATATTAATGGTTAATTTTTTTTAGTATTTTTATAAAGTTAATAGATTATTTATCTATCTTATATTTTCAAAATATATGCTTAAATTCAAGCTCATTAACTATAATAATAAATTATCTCATATATTATAAATTAGAGGATTAATTAAGTAAAATATAAAATATAAGATAGTTAAGATTTGTCCAGTTAAAATATAAGGGTTTTCAACTGGTCGTGCTCCAATTCATGTTAATAAAATTACAATATATACGAAAAATCAAAATAAAATTTTATTAATAAAATAAAAGGTATTTCTTATAAATATTTTATTAGTTATGGGAAGAATAGCAATAATTATGATTGATATAATTAGGGCAATTACACCTCCTAATTTATTAGGGATTGAACGAAGAATTGCATAAGCAAATAAAAAATATCATTCAGGTTGAATATGAATAGGAGTAACTAAAGGATTAGCTGGAATAAAATTATCAGGGTCTCCTAGTAAGTAAGGATTAGTTAAAGTTAAAAATGTTAATATAAATAATATAATAATAAATCCAATTAAGTCTTTAGAAGAAAAATAAGGGTGAAAAGGAATTTTATAAATATTACTATTTAATCCTAAAGGATTGTTTGAACCTGTTTGATGGAGAAATAATAGATGAATTATTACAAATGCAGCAATAATAAATGGGAGTAGAAAATGAATTATAAAAAATCGAGTAAGTGTGGCATTATCTACAGCAAATCCTCCTCACAATCATTGAACAATAGTGTTACCTAAATATGGAATAGCAGATACTAAATTTGTAATTACTGTAGCTCCTCAAAATGATATTTGACCTCAAGGTAAAACATAACCTATAAATGCTGTACCTATAACTAAAAAAAGAATAATTACTCCAATTAATCAAGTTTCATGAAGTTTGTAACTAGAATAGTATATTCCTCGACCAATATGGATGTATACACAAATAAAGAAAAAAGATGCTCCATTAGCATGTAAGGTTCGAATTAATCAACCGTAGTTAACATCACGGCAAATATGTCTTACAGAAGAAAAGGCAATTTCAATATTAGCACAGTAATGTATAGCTAAAAATAATCCTGTAATAATTTGGATTCCTAAGCATAGACCTAGTAAAGATCCAAAATTTCATCATAAGGAAATATTAGAGGGTGATGGGAGATCAATTAGAGAATTATTAATAATTTTGATTAAAGGGTGGTTATTACGTAAAGGTTTAAACATTAGAAATTTTTTCGTAAGGGGCCATAATGTAGATTAGTAATTTTTACAACACAAATTAATGTAATAAATAAATAAATAATTAATAAAATAGTAATTATATTATTAGGAAAATTATATAATTTATTTAAATTAGAGGAATAATTTAAATTTGTATAGAATTGAAATGAATCTATATTATTAAATGAATTTATAATAATATTCTTATTTAATAAAATAAAAATTATTATACATAATGAAATAATTAATAAAATAATTATTTTATTAAATGAAAAATAAAAATTTTCTGAAGGGGATAATCTAGTTAAATAAATAAATAAAATTAATATTCCTCCTAGAAATGTAATTACTAAGATATATGAGAATCAAAAAGTTTTTGATGAAATACCGATAATTAATCTAATTCAAATTGTTTGAATTATTAATATAAAACCTATTGATAAAGGGTGGTTTATAAAAGAGAAGGTTATTGAGTAAATTAAACCGAAATTTATTAATAAAAATTTAATTTCAAAGAATAGTTTATATATAAAATATTAATTTTGGAGATTAATGAAAAAAAAAGATTTTTTCTTTGAAGTTTTAAAAAATTAGATTTATCTTTGGTTTACAAGACCAATATTTTTGTTAAACTATTAAAACTAATGAAAATTTATATATTAATATTAATTTTTATATTTATAGTAGGAGTAATAAAATTTACTTTTAATCGTAAATATTTATTATTAAGTTTGTTAATTTTAGAATATAAGGTTTTAATTATATTTTTATTATTATATTTTTGTTTAAATTTTTGTATATTTGAAAATTATTTATGTAATGCATATATTGTTTTTACTGTATGTGAAGGAGTATTAGGATTATCTATTTTAGTTTCAATAGTTCGAATACATGGTAATGATTATTTTAGAAGGTTTAATATAATACAATGTTAGGGGTAATTTTTATATATTTATTTATAATTCCATTATGTTTTTTAAAAAAAAGATATTGATTGGTGCAAATATTATTATTATTAAGAATATTTATATTTATAATAAAAGGTATAAGAGCTTTTATATGAGTTGAAATTAGAATGAATTTTAGATATGATATATTATCTTATGGTATAATTATTTTAAGAATTTGAATTTGTAGTTTAATATTGACAGCAAGAAATTTAGTTTATAAAATAGAAAATTTTTCAAATTTATTTTTAATAATAATTTTATTTATATTAATTTTATTAATTTTAACTTTTAGATCTTTAGATTATTATCTATTTTATTTTTTTTTTGAAGGAAGGTTAATTCCAACATTAATATTAATTTTAGGGTGAGGGTATCAACCAGAACGTCTTCAAGCAGGGATATATCTTATATTTTATACTTTATTTGCTTCTTTACCTTTATTTATTGTTTTAATATGACTATATAATAGAGTAAAGAGATTAAGAATAGTAATAATAGTTGAATTAAATATAAATTATTTATATGTATTTTTTATTTTAGCTTTTTTATTTAAAATACCAATATATTTTGTTCATTTATGATTACCTAAAGCTCATGTCGAAGCTCCAATTTCAGGTTCAATGATTTTAGCTGGGGTTTTATTAAAATTAGGAGGATATGGTTTAATTCGAGTATTTTTAATATTAGTTCATATTATTAAAATAAATAGATTATTTATAAGAATTAGAATATTTGGAGGTATAATTGTTAGTTTAATTTGTTTAATACAGAGAGATTTAAAAGTATTAATTGCTTATTCATCAGTAGTTCATATAGGAATGGTATTAGGAGGTATTTTTTCTTTAAATTCATGGGGATTTATTGGAGCTTATGTATTAATAATTGCTCATGGTTTATGTTCTTCAGGTTTATTTTGTTTAGCAAATATTGTTTATGAACGATTAGGAAGTCGAAGTATATTAATTAATAAGGGATTAATTAATATAATACCTAGAATGTCTTTATTTTGATTTCTATTATGTAGGTCTAATATAGCTGCTCCCCCTACTATAAATTTGTTAGGAGAAATTATATTAATTAATTCATTAGTAAGGTGGTCTATTTTTATAATAGTAGTAATTAGACTTATGTCATTTTTAAGAGCTTCTTATAGGCTATATTTATTTTCTTATACTCAGCATGGAAAAAATTTTATAACATATTCATTTATAGAGGGAACTGTACGAGAATATTTATTAATATTATTGCATTGATTTCCATTAAATATTTTAATTATAAAAAGAAATTTATTAATAATTTTATTATATTTAAATAGTTTAATAAAAATATTGATTTGTGGTGTCAAAGATGTAAAATTTACTTTAAATTAATGATTAAGTTATATTTATTAAGGTTTTTAAATTTATTTATATTAAGATTAATCTGTTTTTTTTCAGGGTTATTATTTTTATTAAAAGATTTAATTTATATTATTGAATGAGAAATTATAAGATTTAATTCTGTAAGAATAGTAATAGTTTTAATATTTGATTGAATATCTTTATTATTTATAAGATTTGTATTATTTATTTCATGTATAGTAGTAATATATAGAGAAGAGTATATAATTATAGATTATAATAAAAATCGATTTTTAATTTTGGTTTTATTATTTGTTTTTTCTATAATAATAATAATTATTAGGCCGAATTTAATTTCTATTTTATTAGGTTGGGATGGGTTAGGTTTAGTATCTTATTGTTTAGTAATTTATTATCAAAATGTGAAATCTTATAATGCTGGTATGTTAACAGTTTTAATAAATCGGGTTGGTGACGTTACATTATTGTTAAGAATTGCATGAATATTAAATTATGGGGGATGAAATTATTTATTTTATTTAAAATATATAGTTAATATAGATGAAATATATTTTATTATATTATTATTAATAGTTTCAGCTATAACTAAAAGAGCTCAAATTCCATTTTCAGCTTGATTACCGGCTGCTATAGCAGCTCCTACTCCAGTTTCTGCTTTAGTTCATTCTTCTACTTTAGTTACAGCGGGGGTTTATTTAATAATTCGTTTTAATGAATTATTAAATATTTTAGAGTTAAAAATAATTTTATTATTATTAGCTAGTTTAACTATATTTATATCAGGTATTGGAGCAAATTTTGAGTTTGATTTAAAAAAAATTATTGCATTATCTACTTTAAGTCAGTTAGGATTAATAATAAGAGGTTTATCCTTTGGGATACCAAAATTAGCTTTTTTTCACTTATTAATACATGCTTTATTTAAAGCTTTATTATTTTTATGTGCAGGGGCTATTATTCATTTAGTAGGAGATTTTCAAGATATCCGTGTTATAGGGGCTTTTTCTTTTACACTTCCTTTATTAATAATAATTTTTAGAGTTGCAAATTTAGCTTTATGTGGATTACCTTTTTTAGCGGGATTTTATTCAAAAGATATGATTTTAGAAAGAATGTCTATTATAAATTTTAATATTTTAATTTATATTTTATTTTATATTAGTGTTGGTTTAACAGTTTGTTATTCATTTCGATTAAGAAAAATTATATTTTTAAATATAATAAATTATTATTCATTAAATTTAATTTTTGATTCATTTAATAAAATATTAAAAATAATATATAGTTTATTAATTTTATCTATTATTTTTGGTAAAATTATAAGGAATATAATATTTATGTTTCCAATAATTTTTATTATTTCGTTTAAGTTAAAAATTATAGTTTTAATTTTTATAAGGTTAGGAATTTGAATGGGGATAGAATTAAATAAGGATATAATTAATTATAAAATAAATTTAAGAAAATTTATTATTGAGTTTTTAGGTAGAATATGATTTTTACCTTTTATATCTTCTTATTTTGTTAAAAGTTCTATATTAGTTGGAAAAAGGTTATTAAAATATGTTGATCAGGGATGATTAGAGTTAATTGGGAGTCAACAAATTTATTTAAATTTAAAAAGTTATTCCATAAATATAAATTTATATCAAATTAATATAATAATGATTTTTTTAAGTAGATTATTTTTTTGAGTAATAATTATATTATTTTTATTAGTAATTTATTTAAATAGCTTATATTTAGAGCATAACATTGAAGCTGTTAAGGAGGATTTTGATCTTTTAAATATTTATAAAAATAAATATTTTAATTTTACAATGAAAATGTAATGTTTTAATTAAACTATATAAATAGAAATATTAATGGAATTTAACCACTATTTATTAAGTTAGAAGCTTAATTATTTGTCATTATATTTCTTTAATTGGAAATAAATTTCAATAATATTATTAACAGTAATATACCTCTTTTTGGTTTCAATTAATAAATAAGGATACTTAAATATCAAATGAATAGGTCGAAACTATTTGCAAAATTGCTTCTTATTTAAGATTAATTGAAATTCAATACTTTTTAAATGCAAATTAAATGTTATACTTAACTATAATCCTAATATCATTTTAAAATACCTTGATTTCATTCATGAAAAAGGCCAATAAGAAGAATAAGAATAAAAATTAATCTTGTAAAAATTCAGTGAATTTTAATTGATAAAAAATGTAAGTTGATTATTGGTAAAAGTAAAGCAATTTCGATATCAAAAATTAAAAAAATAATAGCAATTAGGAAAAAATGTAATGAAAATGGTAAACGGGAAGAAGATATTGGATCAAAACCACATTCAAAAGGTGAATTTTTTTCTTGATCATAATAAGATTTTAAAGATAAAAGAGAAGAAATAATTATAATAATTAATCTTAGGGTCGAAGTTAATAAAGTTATAATTATAATAAAATAGATTATTTTTACTAAAAATTAGACCTAATGATTGGAAGTCATTTATACTTATTATACTATAAAAATTTATCTACCTCATCAATAAATAGAAATATATAAAAATAATCAGACAACATCTACAAAATGTCAATATCATGCTGCAGCTTCAAATCCAAAATGATGATTAGGATTAAAATGAAATTTTATTAAACGAATTAAGCACACTAAAAGAAATGAAGTTCCAATTAAAACATGAATTCCATGAAAACCAGTAGCTATAAAAAAAATAGAGCCATAAATTGAATCAGAAATAGTAAATGGGGCTTCATAGTATTCATATCCTTGGAGGATAGAAAAATAAATACCTAAAATAATAGTGAGAAATAATCTTTTTACAGATTCAGAATGATTTTTTTCTAAAATAGAATGATGAGCTCAAGTAATTGTAATTCCTGATGATAAAAGAATTGCAGTGTTTAATAAAGGGATTTGGAATGGGTTAAATGCTTGAATATTTAAAGGAGGTCATATAACACCTAATTCAATAGAGGGAGATAATCTTCTATGAAAGAAAGCTCAAAAAAATGAAAAAAAAAATAAAACTTCTGAAATAATAAAAAGGATTATTCCTATTCGTAATCCTTTAGATACAATTAGAGAGTGCAATCCTTGAAAAGTTCCTTCTCGTCTAATATCACGTCATCATTGATATATTGTTAATAAGGTAATTAATGTTCCTAAGGTTATTAATATTATTCTGTATTGATGAAATCATATAATTATACCTAAAGTTAAACTTATAGTACCTAAAGCTCCAGTTAGAGGTCATGGGCTGTAATCAACTAAGTGAAAAGGGTGATTTTGTGACATTAGTAAATTTCTCTAGAGTATAAAGTTCTTAAAACTGCAAATACATAAGATTGAATTATTGACACAGCAATTTCTAAAATTAATAATATAATTTGAGCAATAATTAGAATTATTAGAAATCAAAATCTTAATGAATTACCGGTATTTCCTAATAAAGTTAATAGTAAATGCCCTGCAATTATATTAGCAGATAAACGAATAGCTAAAGTTCCTGGTCGAATAATATTTCTAATAGATTCAATACAAACTATAAAAGGTATAAGAATTCTAGGAGTTCCTTGAGGTACTAAATGTATAAATATATGTTTAGAATTATTAATTCATCCAAAAAGTATAAATCTTAATCAAAGAGGTAGTCTTAAAGATAAAGTTAAAGTTATATGACTTGTTGATGTAAATACATAATTAAATAATCCTAAAAAATTATTTATAAGAATAAGAGAAAATAAACTAATGAATATAAATGTACTTCCATTAAATGAGTTAATTCCTAAGAGTAATTTAAATTCATTATGAAGAAATATTAATATGTTATTTCAAAAAACATTATATCGGGATGGAATTAATCAAAATATATTAGGAATAAAAATTAATCCTAGTAAGGTTCTTAATCAATTAAGCGAAAACATATTAGAATTTATAGGATCAAAAATAGAAAATAAGTTAGTTATCATTTTCAATTAAATGAATGTTTTTCAAATTTATTAAATTTATTAATGTTTTTATTAAGAAAAGTAACATTAAAAAAATTTTTTAATAAAAATAAAAAGAAAATAATTAGGAATATGATTATTAAAATTAGTCATAATATAGGTGCTATTTGTGGAATCAAAGATTATTTAAATAAAATAATTTTAGTTTGACATTCTAATGTTATAAATTAACTAAATCTTTCATAAGAAGTATTTGCTAAGATACTATAAAATGGTTTAAGAGACCAATACTTGCTTTCAGTCATCTTATGAATTAATTAGATGAAATTCATTTAATAAATGATTTTATAGAAATTCTTTCAATTACAATAGGCATAAAACTATGGTTTGCTCCACAAATTTCTGAACATTGACCAAAATATAAACCTGGGCGATTTATAAGAAAATTTACTTGATTTAATCGTCCAGGTGTTGCATCTACTTTTACTCCTAATGAGGGGATTGTTCATGAATGAAGAACATCTGTAGCAGTAATTAATAATCGAATTTGAGTATTAATTGGTAAAATAACACGATTATCTACATCTAATAAACGAAATGAATTTAAATTTATTTCGTTTTGAGGAATTATATAGGAATCAAAATTAATATTATTAAAATCTGTATATTCATATCTTCAATATCATTGATGACCAATAGATTTTAGAGTGATTAATGGATTATTTGAATCATCTAATAAATATAATAAACGTAAAGACGGTAAAGCAATAAAAATTAATATAAAAGCAGGAACAATAGTTCAAATAATTTCAATGTTTTGGCTTTCTAAAAGTATTCGATTAGTAAATTTATTAAAGAATAAAGTTCTTATTATATAACCAATTAAAATTGTAATGAGTAAAATAATAATTATTGAATGATTATGAAAAAAAGTTAATTGTTCTATTAAAGGAGAATTACTATTTTGCAAATTAATATTTAATCAAGTATTCATTTCTAAAAAAAGAGTAACCTTTATATATGGGGTTTAAATCCATTGCACTAATCTGCCATATTAGATAAATTGAATTAATAATAGGTAATTCAGAATATCTATGCTCTATAGGAGGGGTTAATTGGAACCATTCAATTGAAGAATTTATATTAGTTGGGAAAAGATTTAGGCGATTAGATGTTAAAGTTTCTCAAATAATATAAATAAAAAATATAACTCTAAATAATGAAATAAATCTTCCTATTGATGAGAGAATATTTCAAGTTGAGAATCTATCTGGATAATCTGAGTATCGTCGAGGTATACCAGCTAAACCTAAAAAATGTTGTGGGAAAAAAGTTATATTTACTCCAATAAATATTATTAAAAATTGAATTTTTAATAATAAAGGATTTATAGATAAACCTGTAAATAAAGGAAATCAGTGTACAAAACCTGCTATAATTGCAAATACTGCCCCTATTGATAAAACATAATGAAAATGAGCAACTACATAGTAAGTATCATGAAGAATAATATCAAGAGACGAGTTAGCTAAAATAATTCCGGTTAATCCTCCAATAGTAAATAAAAAAATAAAACCTAAAGCTCAAATTAAAGAAGGCCTATAATTATATTTAGATCCATGTAATGTTGCTAATCATCTAAAAATTTTAATTCCAGTAGGAATGGCAATAATTATAGTAGCTGATGTAAAATAAGCTCGAGTATCTACATCTATTCCAACAGTAAATATATGATGAGCTCAAACAATAAATCCTAGTAAACCAATTGCTAGTATAGCATAAATTATTCCTAGAGTTCCAAAAGTTTCTATTTTACCTGATTCTTGAGAGATAATATGAGAAATTATACCAAATCCTGGTAAAATTAAAATATATACTTCTGGGTGGCCAAAAAATCAAAATAAATGTTGGTATAAAATAGGATCCCCTCCTCCTGAAGGATCAAAGAAAGAAGTATTAAAATTTCGATCTGTTAATAATATAGTGATTGCTCCAGCTAAAACAGGTAAAGATAAAAGTAATAAAAAAGCAGTAATAAATACTGATCAAACAAATAATGGTATACGATCTAAAGTTATTCCTGATGGTCGTATATTTAAACAAGTAGAAATAAAATTAATAGCCCCTAAAATAGAAGAGATACCAGCAATGTGAAGACTAAAAATAGTTAAATCTACACTTGACCCTCTATGAGCAATCACAGAAGATAATGGAGGGTAAACAGTTCATCCCGTTCCAGCTCCTCTTTCTACTATAGATCTGGATAATAATAATGTTAAAGAAGGAGGTAAAAGTCAAAATCTTATATTATTTATTCGAGGGAAAGCTATATCAGGGGCTCCTAATATTAAAGGAATTAATCAATTACCAAATCCTCCAATTAAGATTGGCATTACTATAAAAAAAATTATTACAAATGCATGGGCAGTAACAATTACATTAAAAATTTGATCGTCTCCAATTAATGAACCAGGTTGACCTAATTCAGTTCGAATAAGTATTCTTAATGAAGTTCCAACTATTCCAGCTCAAGCACCAAAAATAAAATATAAAGTTCCAATATTTTTATGATTTGTAGAGAATAGCCATTTTACGATGATATGGCTGAAAATTAGGTAATAAACTGTAAATTTATTTATGAGTGTAACTCTTTCATCGGCCTTATAGTCAATAATGATACTAAATTGCAAATTTAGAGGAGTTAATTTAACTAAGGCTTAAAGTATTACTTTATTTATAACTTTGAAGGTTATTAGTTTAATTAACTTAAAACCTTAAATTATAAATATAAGTAATATTGGAAAAATTAATGAAAATAAATTTCAATATAAAAAAAATTGATTTAAATTTATTTTTTTATTTCAGTATATTTGAAAATTATTTATTACAAATAATGAAAATGATATACGTAAATAAAAAAATAATGTTAATAAAGTTATAATAACTATGATTAAACAATAGATTAATAAATTAGAATTGATTATAGATTCAATAACGATTCATTTAGGAAAAAATCCTAAAAATGGAGGTAACCCACCTATTGATAAGAATATTATTATAATAAATATTTTGTTTAAAGAAGAAATTGAGTTATTTAAAAATTGATTAAAATAAAATAATTTTAATTGATTAAAGTTTAAAATTAATGAAAATGAAATAAATGAATAAATAAAAAAATAAAACCATAATCTTATTTCATTAGAAGTTATTGAAATTAATATTCAACCTATATGAGTAATTGATGAATAAGCAATAACTTTTCGAATAGAAATATTATTTAATCCTCCTAAAGAGCCTAAAATTACTCTAAATATAGCAGTAATATAAAAAAAGTTTCTATTTAGACAATAAGTTAAACATACTAAAGGATTAATTTTTTGCCATGTTATTAAAATTAAATTATTAATTCAATTTAATCCTTCTATTACTCTAGGGAATCAAAAATGAAAGGGCGCAGCCCCTAATTTTAATAGTAAAGAAGAATTCAATAAAATTAGATAATATTCATTAAAATAAATAGTAAAAAAAAAATTTTTAATAAAAAAATTTAAACAAATAAAAAATAATAATAAAATTGAAGCAAATGCTTGGATTAAAAAATATTTTAAAGAAGATTCATTGGATAAAGAATTTTTTTTATTACTTATTATAGGGATAAAAGATAATAAATTAATTTCTAAACCAATTCATGCTCCTAACCAAGAATTTGAAGAAATGCAAATTATTGTACTAAGGATTAATATAAAAAAAAATAAAATAGATCTAAATATAAAAATTAAAAAGAAGAGGGGTTGACTTCTATAAATAGGGTATGAACCAAGTAGCTTAATTAGCTTTTCTTTTTAATTATATATATATATATATATATATATAAATATATATATATGTGTGTGTGTGTGTGAATGTGAGTATATATAAGTGTATGAAGCACAAAAATTTTTGATATTTTTAGGGATAGTTTAAATCTATCATATATATATTTATATAATAAAGGTAAATTATACATAATTTATTTATATAATAAAGGTAAATTATACATAATTTATTCTATCAAAATAATCCTTTTATCAGGCACTTTATTATTTAATGTAATTTATTATTCTACTGGTTTAATAATTATTTATTTTAATTTTATTTTTACCTATTTATTTTAAATTAAAATATTCCCTAATTATTAAATATTTGTTTTAAAAATAATAATTTAATATAATATATATAAAATAAATTTATCAATTATATAATTATTAAATATTTATTTTAAAAATAATAATTTAATAACAATAAATTATAAATATATATATATATATATATATAATAAATATTTATTAATTATTAAATATTTAATATATATATATATATATTTAATAATATATATAAAATAAATTTATCCATTATAGAAAATTAATATAAAAATATATTACTTATAAATTATCAATCCTATGAATCTTAAAAGAGAAAGAAATTCATTATATATTTATTAATGGATCTAAATATTTATATATATATAAATATTTAATAAACATTCATTTTACCGGCAACAATTTAATAACAATAAATTATTTATATATATATTTAAACCCAACAATTGTTATTAAAATAAATATTTATTAATTATTAAATATTTAATATATATATATATATATTTAATAATATATATAAAATAAATTTATCCATTATAGAAAATTAATATAAAAATATATTACTTATAAATTATCAATCCTATGAATCTTAAAAGAGAAAGAAATTCATTATATATTTATTAATGGATCTAAATATTTATATATATATAAATATTTAATAAACATTCATTTTACCGGCAACAATTTAATAACAATAAATTATTTATATATATATTTAAACCCAACAATTGTTATTAAAATAAATATTTATTAATTATTAAATATTTAATATATATATATATATATTTAATAATATATATAAAATAAATTTATCCATTATAGAAAATTAATATAAAAATATATTACTTATAAATTATCAATCCTATGAATCTTAAAAGAGAAAGAAATTCATTATATATTTATTAATGGATCTAAATATTTATATATATATAAATATTTAATAAACATTCATTTTACCGGCAACAATTTAATAACAATAAATTATTTATATATATATTTAAACCCAACAATTGTTATTAAAATAAATATTTATTAATTATTAAATATTTAATATATATATATATATATTTAATAATATATATAAAATAAATTTATCCATTATAGAAAATTAATATAAAAATATATTACTTATAAATTATCAATCCTATGAATCTTAAAAGAGAAAGAAATTCATTATATATTTATTAATGGATCTAAATATTTATATATATATAAATATTTAATAAACATTCATTTTACCGGCAACAATTTAATAACAATAAATTATTTATATATATATTTAAACCCAACAATTGTTATTAAAATAAATATTTATTAATTATTAAATATTTAATATATATATATATATATTTAATAATATATATAAAATAAATTTATCCATTATAGAAAATTAATATAAAAATATATTACTTATAAATTATCAATCCTATGAATCTTAAAAGAGAAAGAAATTCATTATATATTTATTAATGGATCTAAATATTTATATATATATAAATATTTAATAAACATTCATTTTACCGGCAACAATTTAATAACAATAAATTATTTATATATATATTTAAACCCAACAATTGTTATTAAAATAAATATTTATTAATTATTAAATATTTAATATATATATATATATATTTAATAATATATATAAAATAAATTTATCCATTATAGAAAATTAATATAAAAATATATTACTTATAAATTATCAATCCTATGAATCTTAAAAGAGAAAGAAATTCATTATATATTTATTAATGGATCTAAATATTTATATATATATAAATATTTAATAAACATTCATTTTACCGGCAACAATTTAATAACAATAAATTATTTATATATATATTTAAACCCAACAATTGTTATTAAAATAAATATTTATTAATTATTAAATATTTAATATATATATATATATATTTAATAATATATATAAAATAAATTTATCCATTATAGAAAATTAATATAAAAATATATTACTTATAAATTATCAATCCTATGAATCTTAAAAGAGAAAGAAATTCATTATATATTTATTAATGGATCTAAATATTTATATATATATAAATATTTAATAAACATTCATTTTACCGGCAACAATTTAATAACAATAAATTATTTATATATATATTTAAACCCAACAATTGTTATTAAAATAAATATTTATTAATTATTAAATATTTAATATATATATATATATATTTAATAATATATATAAAATAAATTTATCCATTATATTATCGATAACGGAATCCGTCTCGTTCATTCATTCATATTTGAGGAATTTCTCCCATTTCGTTATCTCGCTGGTGATAAGGAAAGTAAGGAAAAAAAATGTGTTAGTTGTTATAGAAGAAGAAATACTAATTTGTTCGATTTTTTTTTGGGATAGAGAAAGAGTTGATAAACTTTTCAGATCAGAGGTTATTAGTATGGACTAATTACTTGATTGTTTTTATTGTGTTGAAGAGTGAGAAGTATGAGTAAATAAAATCAACTGGTATTTTTAGGCAATCAACTATATTCACATTTTTGGATATTAATGGATTAGGCAAAGTTCTGGTCAAATTCCAACAAGACTAAGAAGAATTTATATTTTTCTTTATTGCTAAAAAAATCTATATTCTCTTAACAATTATTTGAGGCAATCAACTGGCATTTCAAGGCAATAAATTAGATTAACATTTTAAGGCATCAATTTATAAGACAAGGATCTGCACAAATTTCAACAAGACTAACAACAATTTATAGTTTTCTTTATTAACAATAAATTACATTTTATCTTTTAATGTATTTTTAAGCAATTAACTGGTACTTTAGGCAATCCACAAAATTTTATTTATGGCATAAATGGATATGATAAAGTTCTGGCCAAATTCTATAAGACTAAGAAAAAATTACATTTTTCTCTATTAGTATAAAAAACCTATTTCCTTGAAATAGAATTTTTCAGGCAATGAACTGGTATTTCTAGGCAATCAAATAGGTTTACATTTCAAGGCAATAATGAATAATACAAATTTCTTGGTCAGGTTCTACAAAACTAAGAAAAAAAATATGTTTATTTACTGGTAATTCATCTGGTGTGTGCTTGCTGGAGCATCGCCAAGACACGTTATCCCCTGGATCCTATCTGACTATGACCATATGGTCGATTGCAGATGAAATAGAGAAAAAAAAAA